CGTAATCTCAGCATTCAATGTGTATTCCTGAATAATCTCATTTTTCAATTATTCAATCATTTCATTTTACCAAGTTCAATGTTAGCGAGATTAGTCAACATTTTTATGTTTCGATGCAACAGCAAGATGCTATTTGTAACAAGTAGTTTTGTTGGTTGGATAATTGGTCACATTTTATTCATGAAATGGATTGGATTGCTATTAGTTTGGATACGGCAAAATCGATATATTCGTAAGTACATTCGATCTAATAAATACCTTGTGTCAGAATTGAAAAATTCTATGTCTAAAGATTCAAAAAGTAGTAAATTACTAAAAAAATGGATACATAAGAAAAATAAAAGAACAGATAAGAAGAAATACGTCCCCCCCCTACCGATTTAATAACCTCTGCTACAAAGAAACTGATAAGACCAACTCCATTTGGAATTCCATCAATTATTCGTCTATCAAAAAAATGAGTGAATTCGGCGAATTTTCTGGTCCCCACAATCAAGAATGTTTCATAAAAGGCATCAATGTACCCCCGATTATATGACCAATCATATATAGCATTTTTTATTTTGTCATAAAAATTTCTCCTAGGCCCCATTTTAAAAAATGAATTAATTAAGTCCAAATTTTGAAAAGATGAATAAACAGGTTTATATAAAAAAAATGCTATAAATATTCCGAAAGAGGCTATACTGACTGAAAAAAAGGCATCTTTACAAAATTCATACCAATCTATTGAATTATTTGAATTTTTATGTAAAAGATTTATAGACGGGGTTAACCATTTTCTTAATATATCCATGTCTTGATTTAAAGGAATTCCTAAGAATCCAACGAACAAAGTAAATATAATTAATATAAGTATTGGGAATAACATCGTATTATCCGATTCATAAGGATACAAAGAAGTCTTGGTATTGCCAAAATTCGGAATAGAAAGAAAGGGTGGGGTCATATTTCTTACATTCTCATCAATTTTATATACTCTATTTGAAAAAAAAGAAGGACGTCCATTCTTATTCATTTTTAATAAAGTTACCAAACAAAAGTTTTTGTTACTTATTTTTGAACCTTCTTTACCCCATAGCGATATTGAATATAAGGGGGTATTCCTTTTTCCACTGTAATTTTGAAAATGAACGTTTAAATGTCCTTCAAAAGTAAGTAAATAAATCCGACACATATAAAATGCTGTTAATCCCGCCGTAGACCAAGCTATTATTGCAAAAATAGGTGAATACAACCAACTATCATTAAGAATTTCATCTTTGGACCAAAAACAAGCAAGGGGTGGAATACCGCAAAGAGAAAGTGTACCTAATAAAAAAGAATTTTTTGTAATTGGTACATGTTTTGTTAAACCTCCCATAAGCACCATATTCTGACTTTTTTTTGGACAATACCCAACAAGAGTTTCCATTGAATGAATAACGGATCCCGATCCTAAGAACAATAATGCTTTAGAATAAGCATGAGTAATCAAATGAAATAAAGCACTGCGATAAGACCCCATACCTAAAGCTAACATCATATAACCCAATTGAGACATTGTGGAATAGGCTAAACCCCTCTTAATATCTTTTTGAGCAAGAGCTAAAGTAGCTCCTAAAAAAACTGTTATTATCCCTATCAAAGAGATAAAATTCATTATGTGAGGTATAACTATGAAAAGAGGCATAAGTCGGGCTACAAGAAAAATGCCCGCTGCTACCATCGTAGCAGCATGTATAAGGGCCGAAATAGGAGTCGGCCCTTCCATCGCATCAGGTAACCATACATGAAGAGGAAATTGTGCAGATTTAGCAATCGCACCGGCAAATAAAAGAACAGCGCACAAGGTAACAAATAAAAAATCGACCTCATTATTAGAAATCAAGTTATTGAATATTTGGAATAAATCACGAAATTCGAAACTCCCCGTTACCCAATAAAACCCTAAAATGCCTAATAATAAACCAAAATCGCCAACGCGATTAGTTACAAAGGCTTTTTGACAAGCCTTTGCTGCAACAGGTCGTGTGAACCAAAATCCTATTAATAGATACGAACACATTCCAACTAATTCCCAAAAAATATAAATTTGTATCAAATTTGAACTAGTAACTAATCCCAACATAGAAGTACTGAAAAAACTCATATAAGCAAAAAATCTCAAATACCCGTGATCATGAGACATATAATTATCACTATAAAAAAGAACCAAAATTCCAACAGTAGTAATTAGTATTGACATAATAGAAGTAAGTGGATCGATCAAGTATCCGAATTCTAACGAAAAATCATTATTAATAATCCAAGACCATACATATTGATAGACATAACTACTATTTATTTGCTGAATAGAAAGATTCATGGAAAAAATCATGACTATACTTAACAACAAAACGCTCTGAAAAGCCCACATACGGCGAAGACTTTTTGTTGCCGTCGGAAAAAGAAGAAGTCCCAACCCTATTAACATAGGAACTGGAAGTGGAAGAAAAGGTATTATCCACGCATATTGATATATCTGTTCCATAAAAAAAGTTTTTTATTCTTAATTAATTGTTTCTGATTCACCGGATCTTACCTTTCGAAAAAGTCAATAAAAAATCAAGATATGCACTAAATGATTTAAGAAGTTTATATTAGTATTTATTAATATTAATTATTCTGAGTCTTTTCAAAACCGTTCAAATATTCAAAAAAGAAGTTACAATTGGTCAAATGATATGATCAAGTGACATATAAAAAAACGAACACTTATAATAGGAAAATAAAAATATAATAATTTATCGTAATCAAAATTTATATTGATAGAGCAAGGATAAAAATTTAGCCTAAAAAGAGTACTTGATGCTGATGCGAATTATAAGATTAACTAAGGTCATCGGTCTAATGAAAAAAACTCTTGATTTTAGTTAGTTTATTTCAATTCATTAACTAATTTTCAATTAATTAACTAATTCATTATGGGATTTATTGTTTTCCATTTCAATCAAAACAATTTATTAGTAAAGTTTAGAAAAATATGGAACTAAAATGCACTTTTTAGCGAGAAAGGATCAAAAATGACTGAGATCCTTTTTTATCAAACCACGTATCTTTTAACAGATTTATTACTAGTCTCATTCGAATTTTAAAATGGAATTTAGTTGTATTTTTTTCTAGTTTGACTATCAATTTATTAGTCAAAAGTACAATCCTGGTATTTTATTACATGTAAATCAAGTATAGAATGCCGAAAATAAAGGTCTTTTAGATTCTTTTTTTATTTTATTAAGTTTGATTTGATTTCTATGACATGCGGATTCTAAAGATATAACTTTGAGAGATAAACAACGCGAACTAATAGTTCCAAACCCAAATTTTTTTGTTTTACGGAATATTTTTTTATTTCGAGTCATTTTTGATCCAGTTTTCATGGATCTTTGACATATCTATATTTCTTTTTTATGAAGAGAATATTATATTATTTAGTTATTTAGAGAAAAAATGGATAATGAATAAGAATAATAATAGAACAATAGATGTCTTTCACATCCAACTATCACAATGAGTAACTTCTTCATTTTTAAATGGCAGTTCCAAAGAAACGTACTTCGATATCAAAAAAGCGTATTCGTAAAAATATTTGGAAAATGAAAGGATATTGGGCGTCGTTAAAAGCTTTGTCATTAGGGAAATCTCTTTCTACCGGGAATTCAAAAAGTTTTTTTGTACGACAAACAAATAAGTCCTAAAATATTGGAATAATCGAAATGCATTTGATTCAAAAAATTGGATCAGTAATTTGTTAATATAAAATCAAAGTTCATATTAATATGAAATAGAATCTTAATGTTATGTCTACTTAATGTTATGTCTAAAAGAATAATTCTTCTATTTTCTGAATTCTAAAAATCTAAATAAAAAAATAAATACAATTTTTTATTTTTTTTTTCACTAATATTTTGGTGGTGGGGAGTCTTTTTTTCCCCATCGACCTTTACAATTCCAATAAATAAAATTTTTTATCTTTTTCGGGAAGGGCAGATTGTTGAAATTAATGGATTCCATGTTAAAAACTAACTTCTTTTTTTATTACATTTACCATATGTAATGGATTTACATATATCTCCAATTTTCAGATCATCAATAAAAGAATCAATAAAAGAACTTGATTGTTAAGATATTATTATATTATGTACAAGTGTCAATTTGCAGTACTCCAAATACAAAATAGTTTTAGATTCATTGAGAAAATTTCTTTTTTGTTTCAAATTTATGATTATGAAATCAGATAAACCAGAAATAATGACATGACAATAAGCGTAAAAAATAAAAAAAGTTTTTTTATTCTAGCGAGAGATTTCTATAGCTGCAAGAGTTCGATTTTAGAATCGCATAAACTACGTAAAAAGCCCTAAGATAAATGGACACTTAAAGGAAAATAAATGAAACTAATGAATCTTCAGATTGGCTTTTGAACTCATTTTTTTTATCAATTTAATTTTTACTAAAAAAACATATTTGATTGAATTAACTTGTTCAATCTCGACTATTGAATATAAATAGGCTATTATGAATTCGAGCAAGCCGCTATGGTGAAATCGGTAGACACGCTGCTCTTAGGAAGCAGTGCTAGAGCATCTCGGTTCGAGTCCGAGTGGCGGCATGCCATCTTCTAAACGAGATCCAATAGATCCTATAATAAAAATAAATTAAATTCCCAATAATTAATATTAATATGGGGGATCCCCACCTTTTTTCTTTTTTATGATATTTTCAACTTTAGAGCATATATTAAATCATATTTCCTTTTCTATTGTTTCAATTGTGATTACAATTCATTTGATAACCTTATTGGGCAATGAAATCATAAAACCATATGATTCGTCAGAAAAGGGGATGCTAGCTACTTTTTTATGTCTAACAGGATTATTAATCACTCGTTGGATTTATTCGGGCCATTTCCCACTAAGTGATTTATATGAATCATTAATTTTTCTTTCATGGAGTTTTTCCCTTATTCATATAGTGCCCCA